AATGAAGTGCCTGATTTTCGAAAGGGTTATCATGATAGGATAAATTATGTATTTTATACCTTCATTATACATTTAATAGAATTAAACTATTTCTTAAAACTTCAAAAATTTTTGTACATCATTATACTTAAACGTAAAAAGATAAGCTAAAAAAGCTAATAGGTTCATACCCTACTTATAAAGGTTTTACTCCTTTTCTTTTTAATTTTTTTTATTCCAAATAAATTTTTATTCATTTGTATACTTTTAGGGAGAACAATTTTTTCTATTTCAGCTAATTCATGATTAGGGGCATGAATAGGATTAGAAATTAATTTATTATCTTTTATTCCATTAATAAGTAATACAAAAAATATTTTTTCTACAGAAGCATCATTAAAATATTTTCTTACTCAAGCTTTTGCTTCTTCAACTTTAATTTTTTTTATTTTATTATCTTTTTTAATTTATTTAAATTATATAAATTTAAATTTAAATAATTTAATAAAAATATTTATACTTTCATCTTTATTTATAAAATTAGGTGCTGCACCTTTTCATTTTTGGTTTCCTTCAGTTATAGAAAATCTTTCTTGAAATATAAATTTAATTTTATTAACATGACAAAAAATTGCACCAATAATTTTAATTTCTTATTTAAATTTTTCCTTATATTATCAAATAATTGCTATTTTAAGAACAATTATTGGTAGAATTGGAGGATTAAATCAAACAAATCTACGAAAAATTATAGCTTTTTCTTCAATTAATCATATTGGATGAATAATTAGATCTTTAATTATAAATAATAATTTATGAAAAATTTATTTTTTTATTTATTCTATTTTAACAATTTTAATAATTTTTATTTTTATAAATTTTAATATTTATTTTATTAATCAAATTTATTTAACAATAAATTTTAATTTAATAAGTAAATTTTTATTATATATAAATTTTTTATCTTTAGGAGGTCTTCCTCCTTTTTTAGGATTTTTTCCTAAATGAATAATTATCAATAATTTAATTTTAAATAATCATTTTTTTATTTTAATTATTATATCTATTTTTACATTAATTAATTTATATTATTATATTCGATTAACTTTGAATTCTTTATTAATAATAAATATAGAACAAAAATGATTCATTAAAATTAATTATAAAATAAATTTTAATTTAATATTTTTAATAACTCTTTCTTTATTAAGATTACCTTTATGTACTTTATTTTATTTAATTTTTTAAGGCTTTAAGTTAAAAAAACTTTTAGCCTTCAAAGCTAAGTATAAAATTATATTTTTAAGTCTTAGCTTTTTGCTTCTTTAAATTTGCAATTTAATATCTTATTTTATAGACTATAAAACTTTTTGGTAAAAGAGAAACTTTCTCATAAATAAATTTACAGTTTATCACCTTAATTCAGTCATTTTACCGAACAAATGACTTTTTTCGACAAACCATAAAGATATTGGAACTTTATATTTCATTTTTGGTGCATGATCAGGAATACTAGGAACATCTTTAAGTCTTTTAATTCGAGCTGAATTAGGAATACCTGGATCTTTAATTGGAGATGATCAAATTTATAATGTTATTGTTACAGCTCATGCTTTTATTATAATTTTTTTTATAGTAATACCTATTATAATTGGAGGATTTGGAAATTGACTAGTTCCTTTAATATTAGGAGCTCCAGATATAGCTTTTCCTCGAATAAATAATATAAGTTTTTGACTTTTACCCCCTTCACTTACTTTATTATTAAGAAGTAGCCTTACAGAAAGAGGAGCAGGAACAGGATGAACAGTTTATCCCCCTTTATCTTCAAATATTGCTCATGCAGGATCATCAGTAGATTTAACAATTTTTAGATTACATTTAGCAGGAGTTTCTTCTATTCTTGGAGCTATTAATTTTATTACAACAGTATTAAATATACGATCACAAAATTTAACTTTAGATCGAGTTCCTTTATTTGTATGATCAGTAGCTATTACAGCTCTTTTACTTTTACTTTCTCTCCCAGTCTTAGCGGGAGCTATTACTATATTATTAACAGATCGAAATCTAAATACTTCATTTTTTGATCCAGCCGGTGGGGGAGACCCTATTCTTTATCAACATTTATTTTGATTTTTTGGTCATCCTGAAGTTTATATTTTAATTCTTCCTGGTTTTGGGATAATCTCTCATATTATTAGTCAAGAAAGAGGAAAAAAAGAAACTTTTGGAGCTTTAGGAATAATTTATGCTATATTAGCAATTGGTTTATTAGGATTTGTTGTATGAGCTCATCATATATTTACTGTAGGAATAGATGTAGATACACGAGCTTACTTTACATCAGCTACTATAATTATTGCCGTTCCCACAGGAATTAAAATTTTTAGTTGATTAGCAACTTTACATGGATCTCAATTAAGCTATAGCCCTTCTTTATTATGAGCTTTAGGTTTCGTTTTCTTATTTACTGTCGGAGGATTAACTGGTGTAATTTTAGCCAATTCTTCTTTAGATATTATTCTTCATGATACTTATTATGTAGTTGCTCATTTTCATTATGTTCTATCTATGGGAGCTGTATTTGCTATTATAGCAGGATTTATCCACTGATGACCTTTATTCACAGGAACAACTTTTAATAATAAATGATTAAAAATTCAATTCTTTGTTATATTTATTGGTGTTAATATAACATTTTTTCCTCAACATTTTCTAGGTTTAAGAGGAATACCTCGACGATATTCTGATTATCCAGATGCTTACGTAAATTGAAATATTATTTCATCTATTGGATCAACTATTTCTCTTGTCAGAATTATTTTCTTTGTTTATATTATATGAGAAAGATTAATTTCTAATCGTTATCCTATTTTTGCAATAAATTTTCCATCTTCAATTGAATGAATACAAAAATATCCTCCTATAGAACACTCTTACGATGAACTTCCATTAATTAATACTTTCTAAAATGGCAGATTAGTGCAATGAATTTAAGCTTCATAAATAAAGAATTCTCTTTTTTTAGAATATGAATACCTGAAATAATTATTTACTTTTGGATGGTCAGTCTCCTGTAATGGAGCAACTTATTTTTTTTCATGATCATACATTATTAATTTTAATTATAATTACTATTTTAGTAGCTTACCTTATATCTTCCTTATATTTTAATGGATACACAAATCGATTTTTATTAGAAGGTCAAATAATTGAATTAATTTGAACTATTCTTCCTGCTATTACTTTAGTTTTTATTGCTTTACCTTCATTACGTTTACTTTATTTAATAGATGAATTAAATAACCCTTTAATTACATTAAAATCAATTGGTCATCAATGATATTGAAGATATGAATATACAGATTTTTTAAAAAATAGATTTGATTCTTATATAGTTCAATTTAATAGAATGACAAAAAATTCATTTCGTTTATTGGATGTTGATAACAATATTATTTTACCTTTTATAACTCAAATTCGTTTATTAGCTACTGCTACAGATGTAATTCATTCTTGAACAGTACCTTCTTTAGGGGTAAAAATTGATGCAACACCAGGGCGTCTTAATCAAACAAATTTTTTTATAAATCAACCTGGATTATTTTTTGGTCAATGTTCAGAAATTTGTGGAGCTAACCATAGATTTATACCAATTGTTATTGAAAGAACATCTTTAAAAAATTTTCTTAATTGACTTAAAAATATCTCATTAGATGACTGAAAGTAAGTAATGGTCTCTTAAACCACTTTATAGTAATTTAACATTTACTTCTAATGAAAGAATTAGTTAAAAAATAACATTAATATGTCATATTAAAATCATTTATTATTAAATATTCTTTTATTCCTCAAATAGCCCCTATAAATTGAATTTTTCTTTATTTATTATTTATTATTTTATTTATCTTATTTATAACAAAAAATTATTATTTTTTAACAAATAACTTTAAATCATTAAATTATTTTTCACCAAAATTTTTTAAAAATTCTTGAAAATGATAACAAATTTATTTTCTGTATTTGATCCTTCTACAACAATTATAAATTTATCTTTAAATTGATTTAGTTCATTTATTGGATTAATTATTATTCCATCTTTATTTTGAATTCTTCCTAATCGTCTTTATTTTATTTGAATAAATATTTTAACAAAATTAAATCAAGAATTTAAAACTTTATTAGGAATTAAAAATTTTAAAATTTCAATAATTTTTACAAGTTTATTTTTATTTATTATATTCAATAATTTATTAGGTTTATTTCCTTATATTTTTACTAGTTCAAGTCACATAAATTTTACTTTAACTTTAGCTCTTCCCTTATGAATTTCATTTATATTATACGGATGAATTAATCATACAAATCATATATTTACTCATTTAGTTCCTCAAGGAACTCCAAATGTTTTAATACCTTTCATAGTATGTATTGAAACAATTAGAAATATTATTCGTCCAGGAACTCTTGCTATTCGACTTGCAGCTAATATAATTGCAGGACATCTTTTATTAACTTTATTAGGAAATACAGGATCCTCTTTATCTTCTATAATAATTTCTATTCTATTATTTACTCAAATTTTATTATTAACTCTTGAATTTGCAGTTGCTATTATTCAAGCTTATGTATTTTCTGTTTTATCAACTCTTTATTCTAGAGAAGTTTAATGTCTATAAAACACAATCATCCTTTTCATTTAGTAGATTACAGTCCTTGACCATTAACAGGAGCTTTAGGAGCTTTTATTACAGTTTCAGGAATAATTATATGATTCCATCAATTTAATAATAAATTATTATTACTAGGAAATTTAATTCTAATTTTAACTATAATTCAATGATGACGAGATATTACACGAGAAGGAACCTATCAAGGCCTCCATACTATACCTGTTATTTATGGTCTTCGTTATGGAATAATTTTATTTATTATTTCAGAAGTATTCTTTTTTGTAAGATTTTTTTGAGCCTTTTTTCATAGAAGACTTTCTCCAGTTATTGAAATTGGAAGAATTTGACCTCCTAAAGGAATTAATCCTTTTAATCCCCTTCAAATTCCTTTACTAAATACTGTAATTCTTCTATCTTCAGGTTTAACAGTTACATGAGCTCATCATAGAATTTTAGAAAATAATTATAATCAAGCTATTCAAAGATTATTTTTTACTGTAATTTTAGGATTATATTTTACTATACTACAGGCTTATGAATATTATGAAGCTTCTTTTACTATTAGAGATGCAATTTATGGATCTACTTTTTTTATAGCAACTGGATTCCATGGCCTTCATGTAATTATTGGTACCACTTTCTTAATTGTATGCTTATTACGACAAATTTTTTCTCATTTTTCAAAAAATCATCATTTTGGATTTGAAGCTTCAGCTTGATATTGACATTTTGTTGATGTTGTATGACTTTTTCTTTATATTTCAATTTATTGATGAGGAAGATAATTTTTAATTACTTATATAATATAAAAAGTATATTTGACTTCCAATCAAAAAGTCTAATTATTTTAGTATAAGTAATTTTTTTAAGAATAAGAATAATTTTTATTTTTCTATTTATTGCAACAATTATAATACTAATTTGTTCAATTATTTCAAAAAAAACTTTTATAGATCGAGAAAAAAATTCTCCTTTTGAATGTGGATTTGATCCAATAAATTCTGCTCGAATTCCATTTTCTATACATTTTTTTCTTATTGCTATAATTTTCTTAATTTTTGATGTAGAAATTACCCTTATTTTTCCACTTATTTTAATTTTTAATTTATCAATTATTAAAAATTGACTTATTATTAATTTATTTTTTATATTTATTCTATTACTAGGTATTTACCATGAATGAAATCAAGGAGCTTTAAATTGAACAAATTAAAGGATAATAGTTAATTTTAATATTTAGGTTGCATCTAAAAGAAATTGTTTAAACAATTTATCTTTAGTAATGAAGTAAAATTTACATTTAGTTTCGACCTAAAATTAGATATCAAATCCTTACTTTAATTGAAACCAAAAAGAGGTATATCATTGTTAATGATAAAAATGTATTTTATACCAATTAAGATATAAAATTTTAAAAAAAGCTGCTAACTTTTTTTATAGTAGTGAAATTCTATTAATATCTTTAATTTATATAGTTTAATTAAAACTTTACATTTTCATTGTAAAAATAATATTTTTTTTATTTATAAATAAAATATCCATAAAAATAAATTTTCCTTAATATCTTCAATATTATACTCTTTATAAGCTATATGAATAAAAAATTAAATATATAAATATTATAAATATAATAAAAAATAAAAAAATTAATTTTAAGTCATTATTTTGAACTAACTGTAATATTCTTCTATTTTTATTTAAATAATTATATATTCCTTGAACTCCTAATATTTCACTTCACCCTTGATCAAATAATTTATTTAATTTTCTTCTCTCTTCAAAAAATTTTTTTGAAATACCATAACTAAAAATAATAGGTATATATCATATTGTCCCTAAAAAATTTACTAACTTTTTTTGATTATTTATTATTAATAAATTAATTTTTATTAATGACAATTCATACCCTAATCAAACTCCTATAAAAATAACAATTATAACTATAAATTTTATAGAATAAGTTAAAATAATTATTCTTTCTCAAGAAAATATTACTCATATAATTATTCTTCCACCAAAAATAGCCATAAAAACTAATCCTATTATACCCATTAATATAAATTTTCTATTTTCATTTAATAAAGAATAACTAAAATAATTATAATCCTTTATTATTGAATAATAAATTAAACGAACTCTATATATTACAGTTAATCCTGTTGAAATATAAAATAAAAAATAAATTAAAAAATTAGTATTTCTCATAGATATTATTTCCAAAATTAAATCTTTTGAATAAAATCCAGCTAAAAAAGGTATTCCACATAAAGCTAAATTAGAAATATTAAAAGAAATTAAAGTAATTGGTATAAAATTTATTAATTTACCTATATTACGAATATCTTGAACATTCCCAAAACAATGAATAATTATTCCAGCACACATAAATAATAATGCTTTAAATAAAGCATGAGTTAATAAATGAAAAAAAGATAATTTTATAAATCCTATTCCTAAAATTCTTATTATTAATCCTAACTGTCTTAATGTAGATAAAGCAATAATTTTTTTTAAATCAAATTCATAATTAGCTCCTATTCCTGATATAAATATAGTTAAACAACCAATTAATAATAAAATATCAAAAAAAATTCTATTTTTTATTAAATCATTAAAACGAATTAATAAATAAACTCCAGCTGTTACTAAAGTAGAAGAATGTACTAAAGCAGATACTGGTGTAGGAGCTGCCATTGCTGCTGGTAATCAAGCTGAAAAAGGAATTTGAGCTCTTTTTGTTATTCCAGCAATTAAAACTATAACTATAATAAATTTTCTTTCATATATTGAAAAAAAATAATCTCTATAAATAAAAAAATTTCATCTTCCATAATTTAATATTCAAGAAATTCCAATTAATAAACAAACATCTCCAATACGATTTGATAATACAGTTAATATTCCTGCATTAAAGGATTTTTCATTTTGATAATAAATAACTAAACAATAAGATACTAAACCTAATCCATCTCAACCAACTAAAATAGAAATTAAATTTGGACTAATAATTATTATTATTATAGAAATAACAAATAAAATTACTAAATATAAAAATCGAATTTTTCTTTTATCTTCTCTTATATAATCATTTCTATAATAAATAACTATTGAAGAAATATAAAACACAAATCTTATAAATAATAATCTTATTCAATCAAATAATAAAATATAAACTAAAGAATTTCTATTTAATCTAAATATTTCCCATTCTATAAAATAAATAATATTAAAATATATAAAATAAATTCCCCCAATAAATAAAAATAATGAAAGACTTAAAAAAATTAAAAAATTTAATTTAAACAAATTAATTATCTAAAATATTTATTATATAACTTTGACCCCACAAATCAATATTTTTATTAAACTATTTAAATAAAATCATACTATTATATTCCCTTTTAAAAATAAAATATTTAAAGGATATCAATGCAAAAATAAAATTATAAATTCTCGTAAATATCCATTAAAATATCTAAAAATTCCAGAATAAAATTTTCCATGTTGTCTATAAGAATATAAATATAAAGTATAAATAGCTCTAAAAAAAGATATTAATATTAATAAAATTATAATTTTATAATTTCATCTTATAATTCTATTTAATAAAGAAATTTCTCCTAATAAATTTAAAGAAATAGGAGAAGCTATATTAGAAATTCTTAATAAAAATCATCATAAACATAAACTTGGTATTAAATTAAGTAAACCTTTATTTAATAACAAACTTCGTCTTCTATTCCGCTCATAAACTATATTTGCTAAACAAAATAAACCAGAAGAACATAATCCATGCCCAATTATTAATTTTAATCTCCCTAATATCCCTCAATAATTTAAAGTTAATAAACCAATTAATATTATCCCTATATGAACAACAGATGAATATGCAATTAAAGATTTTAAATCCACTTGTGATAAACAAATTATAGAAACATAAATTCCTCCAATTAATCTAATTACTATTCAAATATAATTTAAAGTTATTCCTTTTAATATAAAAATTTCTATAACTCGAATTAAACCATATCCTCCTAATTTTAATATAATTCCTGCTAAAATTATTGAACCAGAAATTGGAGCCTCTACATGAGCTTTAGGTAATCATAAATGTAATAAAAATATAGGAATTTTAACTAAAAAAGCTAAAACTAAAGATATATAAAATAAAATATTTAAATAAAAAAAATTTATATAATTTATATAAATTAATCTATTATTTCTATATATATAAATAATACTAATAAATATAGGTAAAGAAACAAATAATGTATAAAATAATAAATAAATTCCAGCTTGTAATCGCTCAGGCTGATATCCTCAACCTAAAATTAAAAATAATGTAGGAATTAAACTTCTTTCAAAAAAAAGATAAAATCCTAATAAAGATAAACTTAAAAAAGATAAAATTAATAATCATATTAATATTAATAAATTAAATATAAAAAATATTCTTTTATTATTATTTGTAAAAATTAATTCTCTTGATAAAATTATTAAACATGTCACTCAAAAAGTTAATATAATTAAAAAAAAAGACAATAAATCTAGCCCAAAAAAATAAGATAAATTAATAAATAAATATCTTGATCAATAAAATTGAAATATAAATAATATTATAAAAATTAAATTTCTATAAAAATAATATGATTTATTTTTAAATATAAATATTATAAATAAATTTATACTAATAAATTTTAACATGATATAAAATTAAATCTTTTAAAATAATCATTTCCATGAGTGCGAATCAAACTTACTAAAATTGCTAATCCTAATCTTCCTTCACAAACACAAAATGTAATAAAAATTATAGAAAAATATATTTCATATCCATATTTTCCTAAAAAATATATTATTAGAATAAATATTCTAATTACTAAATATTCTAAACTTAATAAAGTAATCAAAAAATGCTTATAATTTAAACAAAAAATTATTAAACCTCTTAAATATAAAAGAATTATATAATTTACTATCATAAGTTTTTATAGTTTAAAAAAAACATTAATTTTGTATATTAAAAATATTATAAAAATTAAAAACTTCAGAAAAAATAAATAATTATTATCAATAATCTCCAAAATTATTATTTTTATTAAACTATTTCCTGATATATTATATATTTTATTAATAACTAGAATTTTAATCTCTATTAATATTTTAAAAATAAAGCATCCTTTAATTATAGGATTTATATTAATTATACAAACTTTATTAATTAGACTAATTTCAGGATTTTTAAATAATATTTATTGATTCTCTTATATTTTATTTATTATTATAATTGGAGGAATAATAATTTTATTTATTTATATAACAAGTTTAGCTTCTAATGAAAAATTTATTTTTTCTAGTCTATGATTTTTTATTAATTTTATTACTTTTTTTTCATTAATTTTACTAATTATATGAATTTTTCCTTATGAATTTAATATTATTAATTTAAATAATGAACAAAATTTAATTTTTAATTTAAATAAATTATATAATATAAATTCAAAAAATATTACATTAATTAGAATTATTTATTTATTAATTACCCTTATTATTGTAATTAAAATTACTAATAAAAACTTAGGGCCTTTACGTCAAAAAAACTAATGAATAAACCTTTTCGCCAAACTCATCCTTTAATTAAAATTATAAATAATTCCTTAATTGATTTACCAACTCCTTCAAATATTTCAACATGATGAAATTTTGGATCTTTATTAGGATTATGTTTAATTATTCAAATTATTTCAGGACTTTTCTTAGCTATACATTACTGTGCTAATATTGAATTAGCTTTTAATAGAGTAATTCATATTTGTCGTGATGTAAATTATGGATGAATTCTTCGAATTATTCATGCTAATGGAGCTTCATTTTTCTTTTTCTGTATTTATTTCCATATTGGACGAGGAATATATTATAATTCATTTTATTTAACTCATACTTGAATAATTGGAGTAATTATTTTATTTGTAACAATAGGAACTGCATTTATAGGATATGTTCTTCCATGAGGACAAATATCATTTTGAGGAGCAACAGTAATTACAAATTTATTATCTGCAATTCCTTATTTAGGAACTTTTCTTGTCCAATGAGTATGAGGAGGATTTGCAGTAGATAATGCAACTTTAACTCGATTTTTTACAATTCATTTTTTATTACCTTTTATAATTGCAGCTTTAGTAATAATTCATTTATTATTTCTTCATCAAACTGGATCAAATAATCCTCTTGGATCAAACAGAAATTTTGATAAAATTCCTTTTCATCCTTATTTTTCTTTAAAAGATATCATTGGATTTATTATTATATTATTCTTACTTATTTCTCTATGTTTAATAAATCCTTATCTTTTAGGAGATCCTGATAATTTTATCCCAGCTAATCCCTTAGTTACCCCTGAACATATTCAACCAGAATGATACTTTTTATTTGCATATGCAATTTTACGTTCTATCCCTAATAAATTAGGAGGAGTAATTGCTTTAGTAATATCAATTGCTATTTTATTTATTTTACCTATAATAAATTCTAAATTCCAAGGAATTCAATTTTATCCAATAAATCAAATATTATTTTGATTATTTCTATGTTTAGTCATTCTTTTAACATGAATTGGAGCAAAACCAGTTGAAGATCCATATATTATAACAGGTCAAATTTTAACAATTCTATATTTTATATATTATCTAATTAACCCATTAATAATAAATTATTGAGATAATTTAACAAATTAAATTAATGAACTTGTAAAGTATATGTTTTGAAAACATAAAAAAGAAGTAAAATCTTCTATTAATTTTACTATTTTTTTTTAATAAATTTCTAAAAATAATTTAAAACCAATATAAAAAATAAATATATTAATAGATAAAGGCAAATAACATTTTCATGCTAAATATATTAACTTATCATAACGAAAACGAGGTAAAGTCCCACGTACTCATAAAAAAAAATATGATATAAATAATATTTTTAAATAAAAAATTATTCTTATTTCATATCCCCCTAAAAAAATTAAAACAAATAATATACTTATAAATAAAATTCTTAAATATTCAGCTAAAAAAATTAAAGCAAATCCTCCACTTCTATATTCTACATTAAAACCAGAAACTAATTCTGATTCCCCCTCAGCAAAATCAAAAGGTGTTCGATTTGTTTCAGCCAATATTGTTGAAAGTCACATTAATATTAATGGTAAAGAAATAAATATTAATCAACCATAATATTGAATTTTAAAAAAATCTAAAAGATTAAATCTTAATATTAATAAAATAAATCTTATAAAAATTAAAGCTAAACTAATTTCATAAGAAATAGTTTGAGCAATTGCTCGAAGACCTCCTAATAAAGAATATATAGAATTAGAAGATCAACCCGCAATTATTAAACCATAAACCCCTAATCTTAAACAACATAATATAAATAAAACTCCTAAATTAAAATTTATTAAACCAAAATAATAAGGTATAATTAACCAAATAATTATAGATAATCTAAATCTTAATACAGGACTAAAATAATATATTAAATAATTAGAATAAATAGGAAAAGTTTGTTCTTTAGAAAATAACTTAATAGCATCACTAAAAGGCTGCAATAATCCTATAAATCCTACTTTATTTGGACCTTTTCGAATTTGAATATATCCTAAAACTTTACGTTCTAATAATGTTAAAAAAGCAACTCCTACTAATAAACAAATAATTAATATTAAAATATTCAATACTAATACTAATAAATCTATAAAATATATTATTATCTGTAATTAAATTACATTAATGAATTCTAAATTCATTGCACTTTTCTGCCAAAATAATCTTAAATTAAATTTTTAATTAAATATATGGTCCTTTCGTACTAAAATATTTTATATAATTTAGGATAGAAACCAACCTGGCTTACACCGGTTTGAACTCAAATCATGTAAGAATTTAATAGTCGAACAGACTAAAAATTTTAAATACTGCTCCAAAAATTTTTCTTAATTCAACATCGAGGTCGCAAACTATTTTATAAATATGAACTTTCCAAAATAATAACGCTGTTATCCCTAAGGTAATTTATTCATTTAATCAAAATTTCTGGATCAAAATAAACAAAATTTATTGATTTAAATTTTAAAAAGTTTAATAAATTTTTAAATCACCCCAACTAAATTAATATAAATAAAAATAAATTATTTACAAAAATATAAATTTTTATATCATTAATTAAACTCTATAGGGTCTTCTCGTCCTTAAAATTTATTTAAGCTTTTTAACTTAAAAATAAAATTTTATTTAAAATAAAATAGAGACAGTAATTATCTCGTCCAATCATTCATACAAGTCAACAATTAAGAGACAAATGATTATGCTACCTTTGCACAGTCAAGATACTGCGGCCCTTTAAATCTAATTCAGTGGGCAGATTAAATCTTAAATTATAAACAAAAAACCATGTTTTTGATAAACAGGCGAACAATTATTTTGCTGAATTCCTTAACTTTAATTTACAAAAAAAAATAAATTAATTTAATTTATAATAATATACTAATTTTATCATTATATATTTAATAAATAATTATATTAAAATTTTTCATTAATTAATTAATTTTATAAAAATTATAATAAAATAATATAAATTATAAAACTTTTATTTTTATTGAAATTATTATTCATAAAATTATTCTATTTATATTTAAATAAATATAATATATATTTTTAAGCTTATCCCTAAAAATATTTCTATAAATTTATATTTATATTATAATAAAAATATAAATAATAATTTATAACAAAATTAAATTTTTTTCTGAAAAAACTAGATATATTTAAAAACGAATAACATTTTATTACCAATTAATTATTATAAATATTTATTCTACAATATAAAAAATAATAAATTAAATCTTTTAAATTCGAGATCCTTTAAATAATAAATATTAATTTAATAAACCCTGATACAAAAGGTACTTTAATTAAAAAATTCTTTCTTCTTAAATATATTAATTCATTTACATTACTAATAAATTATAATATTAATTATTTTTTCTTTATTATACTAAAACCTTAATTCTTAATAATATTTTAATTAAAATTAAAATTAAAATCATTCCTTTATATAAAAACTTTCTTTCAAATTATCTAAAATTTAGACTCTTTTCAATGTAAATGAAAAACTATAAAAGCTTTAATTTGCTTTCTAGATACACTTTCCAGTACATCTACTTTGTTACGACTTATCTTATTTAATAAATAAGAGCGACGGGCGATATGTGCATATTTTAGTGCCTAAATCATTTTTAAAATTTTTTAAAAATTACTATTAAATCCACCTTCAATCTTATATTTCAATAAAATATCCATATAAATTAATTTATTGTAATTCATTTCTTCATAATTATAAACAACATCTTGATCTGAAATAAAATAAAACTTTATTTTTAAAAAATATTTTTTCTAAAAAAATATTTTGATAACGACGATATATTAATTAATAAATTAAGTAAAATTTATCGTGGACTATCAATTATAGAACAAATTCCTCTAAATAGACTAAAATACCGCCAAATTTTTTAAATTTAAAGATCATAACTTATAATCCCTTAATATCAATTTTACTTTTAAAATAATAGGGTATCTAATCCTAGTTTAAAATTTAAATTTCAAAAATCAAATAATATAATAATAAATATATTTTAATACAAAATTTCACTTTAATTATTAAATTTAAATTTATTAAATTACATTTTATTCAATACTAATATAATTTACTTAAATAATCTGTATAACCGCAAATGCTGGCACAAATTTTTTCTATTTTATAATCAATTACTAAATCTAATTTTCATTAATATATAAATCTATTTACTGTAAAATTTAAATTATTTTAAATAACTATTTTATTAAGACAAAAATTTACATATAAAATAAAAATCAAATAAATCTTAAACCAAAATTAAATTTATTTAATTAATAAAATTTATATTATAAAAATTCCATTTTATTAATAATAAATTTATTAATTTAAATAATTTTAATATAATTATTATTTAATTTAAATATTACCCCTTTTTTATAATAAATATAAATATAATATTAAATTATTAAAATATAAGTTTTTATTATTAATAAAATAAATAATAGTAACAACTGCTCCTAAAAAAAATTTTTGACATAAATTTCACTTATTAAATTTATAATTTATTTAGGGACAAATATAAATTTAAATATTTATGTATTTCAACATTTTTAAATTTTCTAAAAATATTTTCATTTAATTTTTATTAATTAAAATTTTTAATTAATAAAAAAAATTAAATATTATAAAAATTCTCTTTAATTATAAAAAAAAGTAATAAAATTTATTATTATAATTTTTTTTTTATATTTATATAAAAATCAAAAATTATTTTTCAATAATTTACTTTTTTATTAATTTAACTTATAAATTATATAATTATATTTAATTATTTTAATTTTTCATATTATTCAAAATAATTTTTAAAATATTTAATTTTAATAATAATATTATATAAAATTATATAATTTATAATAATTAAATATTATTAATAAATATTTCTCTCTCTTTCACTAGATCTAGTTTAATATAGATTCATTATTTTTCATAATTATAATTAAATAATTTATATATAAATATTATTATTAAAATTAAATATTATTGATAATGTTATTTTAATTACTGATAATTAAATATATATATATATAGACTTTCTATATATATATAAATTAATATATATAATTAAATATAAAGGTATATTATAAAATATTTATAGTTTTATCTATTATGTAAACATTTATTAAAAAAATTTTTTTTTTTAACTTTTTTTAAAATTTAAAATTTTAACCCTAAAAATTTTTAACTTAAATAATTTATTGCATAATTTTTACTTTTAAAAACAAAATCCAATTAATTAAATAAAATAAAAA